CACAAAGGTTCCAGAAGATGTTAATGGTAAGCAAGAAGATTGTTTACGAAGAAACAACAAGAAAAATTCATATTCTGATACATAAGAGTTATATAAGAATCGAAATAGTCTTTTATTTTCTTTTTTCAAAAGAAAAATCGATTTCATTGAAGTAATAAGACTATTCCAATTCGAATAGTAGTTGAGAAAGAATCGCAATAAATGCAAAGATGGAACATCTTGGATCCGGTATTGAAGGAGTTGAACCAAAATTTCCAAATGGATAGGATAGGGTATTTCTATATGTGATAGATAATGTAAATGCAAAAATTTGTCTTCTAAAAAGGGAAATATTGAATGAATAGATCGTAAATTCTGAAACTTTGGTGTTTCTTTTTCTTTCGGACAAGATAATTCTCGTAGCGAGAATGGGATTTCTACAACGATCGCAAACCCCTCAGATAGAATCTGAGAATAAAACTCAGAATAAAAAAAATTGTTGTAATCCAACAATCGATCTTGGGTAGGATGATTAACCGAGTTAATCCAAAAATTCTGCTGATACATTCGAATAATTAAACGTTTCACAAGTAGTGAACTAAATTTCTTGTTATTACAACTAACAATTTCCACAGGCTCGGAATCATTTAATCCATAATCATGGGCAAATGCATAAATATACTCCTGAAAGAGAAGTGGGTAGACGAAGTATTGTTGACGAGATTTCTGTTTTTCTGAATACCCTTCGAATTTTTCCATTTGTATTTCTACTTGAATCAGAAAGAGAGAAGCATTTCTCGGTTTATCAAATGATGATACATAGTGCAATATGGTCAGAACAGGGTGTTGCATTTTTTAATACAAACCCTGGAAAGAAAGGGAGTCTAATCCACAGATCTTTTCCTTTTCTATCCAATTAGTTTATGTTTGTTCTAATTACAAAAGAGAACAAATCTTTTATTTTTACAGGCCAATTGCTCTTTTGACTTTGGAATACAGTCTCTTTATCAATATACTGCTTCTTTTACACATTCAATCCATAACATCCCTTTTCAATCCATAATCAAGAATAATTAGGATTTCTAAAAAAACAAAGAAAAAATCAAGGGTCCGCTCATAGGAAAACCCAACCTTTCCCCGCATCAGGCACTAATCTATTTTTAACGTCTAATTAGATCGGGGAATCATTTCAATTAAGAAGTTAAGCTCGTTGCTTTTTATTTTACCAGAATTGGAGCCAGACTCTATCCATTTATTCACTAGACCCAGAAAATCGGAATTTTTTTATTCCATTCCAAAAATCAAAAATAAGAATTTGATTTTATTACGACATGCTATTTTTTCCATTCATTACCCTTGAGGATCAGTCGTGGTCTTCTAGACTCTACCAAGAGTCTGAACGAATTTGTTGCTTCATCCAAATGTGTAAAGATCATAGTCGCACTTAAAAGCCGAGTACTCTACCATTGAGTTAGCAACCCAGATAAAATAGGATCTTAGATACGATCGAAACCCAAAAATCAATGGAATTACACCGCACGCTCCTGTCAAAACATTGAACTAGCAAGACATCAAAAGAAAGATTTTATCCCCCATTAAAAACACTCAAATGCCAAAATGAACAGGTCCGGTTAAATTTCACTAAGGTTAAAAAAAGAGCGGCTTCAATCACGATGGCAAAATTGTCATTTTTTTAGCAATTTCTATTTAAAGAAATCAAAAAATCTTGTATGAGAGTACATGCAAGAGGGACAACCCTATCATTTGAGCGAAGTGTAGGCAGAAAAACCTAATATGGAGTGAGGATAAAGAGACCTATCTATCTACAAATTCTATTTGTTCAATAGACCTTTGTCAATGGAAATACAATGGTAAGAAAACAAATTAGATATAAAAAGTAAATAAAATAAGGGCTTATGTTGGATTGGCACGACATAAATCCAGTCAAAAATAGGACTAAGAAAGAGGCAAATTGTGTCTAAATAATTAGACAACGAGGGATACTAGTGATCCCTCTCCTACTTTTTTATTCATTTAGTTCTTCAATTAACTCAAAGTTCCTTCTTTTTCTTTAAAGAATTCTGCCTTCCTTAAAATATCATAAACAGTTCTTGTAGGTTGAGCACCCTTTTCAAGGAAATAGAGAATAGCTGGAACATTTAAACAAGTTTGATTCTTTATCGGATCATAAAAACCCACTTTTCGAAGATCTCTTCCTTCTCTTCGAGATCGAACATCAATTGCAACGATTCGATAGACAGCTTATTGGGATAGATGTAGCTAAACAATGCCCCCCCTAGAAACGTATAGGAGGTTTTCTCCTCATACGGCTCGAGAAAATGATTCGAATTTCTGTCTATAATACAAGTAGATAGAAATTCGACTATGACTTGCATTAATTTCCTTACAGAAAAAACAAATTGCATTTATACTCATGACTCAAGTTGGCTAATTTTGACTGACAGACTTAAAAGGAAAAATCCTTCGAAATTTTTTGAGTCGTCTCTAAACTCTTTTCTTTGTCTCATCTCGAACGAATTTACTTTTATTCCTTATTCTGATCCAATTCAATTGTTGAGACAATTTTATTGTTGAGACAGTTGAAAATCGCGTTTACTTGTTCCGGAATTCTTTATCTTTGATTTGTGAAATCCTTGGGTTTAGACATTACTTCGGGAATTCCTATTCTTTTTTCTTTCAAAAGAGTAGCAACATACCCTTTTTTTCTTATTTCCTTCGATAAAGCATTTCCCTCTTCTATAGAAATCGAATATGAGCGATTGATTTTGATAGACTTTTAATTGAAAGAGTTTTTCCAATTTTCCAAAATTGGACTTTCTTCTTATTTTAACCTTTCGACTTCTATATTAAGGATAGACTGACAAAGTTGGCCTAATTTATTAGTTTTCACTAACCCTAGATTCTTTCCCTTGATAAAAAATCAATTCTGTCCTCTCGAGCTCCATCGTGTACTATTTACTTACAAACAACCCAGCGCAAATTTGGTTCGGGACGAATAGAACAGACTATGTCGAGCCAAGAGCATTTTCATTACTATGAAAAATGATGGATAGCAAAATCCACAATCGATCATGTCCTTCAAGTCGCACGTTGCTTTCTACCACATCGTTTTAAACGAAGTTTCACCATAACAAACATTCCTCAAATTTCATTGCAAAGTGGTATAGGGAATTGATCCAATATGGATGGGATCATGAATAGTCATTGGTTTAGTTTAGTTTTTTGTATACTAATTCAAACTTGCTATCTATGGAAAAATATGGATAAAAAGAAATAAGTATTTATCGGGGAAGACTCCGCAAAGATCCAATTTATTTAAACCCATATTCTATCATATGAAGGAAACATAGTTCGAAAAAGACGAATAAACAAGTTTGCTTAAGACTTATTTATTATTGAATTTCCATTCTCAACAGAGGACTCGAGATGGTCAATCCTGAAATGAGAAGAGAAGGATCGATTCTTCTCCAACAAATAAACTATCAACCTCAAAAAAAAATTTAATTAATTTAATTACTATATTAGAATTAGATTAGCAATATATTTTTCCGTAACAAAAACAATTAACTATTAACTAAATAAACTATTCCAATGAAAAGATTGAAAGTTTTTTGGTAGTTATAGAATTCTCGTACTTCTTCGACTCGAATACCAAAAGAAAGAAAAAAATGAAGTAAAAAAAACACATTTCGTGTGAAGTAAAATTAAGGTCTTTGCTTTTACTTATAGCATTCTTTCTTTTACCTAAAAGAAGCAACTCCAAATCAAAAATTAGGAGAAGTATGATTTTTGGAATCCATTCTATCCAACGAACAGTTCTTACCTTATCCTTACCAGAATGGATCATTCTGGATATTTAAAGAATCACAGATCGAGATCGTTTTCGCTTAACCAAAGAAGGACCCTTTTTGCTAATAATATAATACAACAAAAATCTATCTCTATCATAAAGGGATAGGTCTCATTTTTTATACAGTGTTTTACGTATAGACCAAATTTTTCATGAAAATAAAGATATTCAATTTGACTGGACTTGACACTTGATTATGTTTTCTGAGAAAGAAAATGAATGCTTAGAAATGCATCTAATCTAAGAGTTCATAAGAGATAATTATTCTCTCTAATAAACTTTCTTTTGTCTCGTGCGGGGTACAATACGATTTCATCTTTCGTTTCATCAGAAAAATCTGGGACGGAAGGATTCGAACCTCCGAGTAACGGGACCAAAACCCGCTGCCTTACCACTTGGCCACGCCCCATTTCGGGTTTTATCCGACACTAATAAACACTAGTATGTTTATTTGTTTTGTTATTCGTCAATCCCACTTCAATTACATAAAAAATGAGGGATACTCTCTTGCTAGGATTCTAGACATGCGGATAATATAGAATCCAAAAAATGCATTGATCATTACATGGAATTCTATTAAGATATTATATGAAAGTCGAATTTCTTCCATTCTCATTTGAGAGTGCGAATACAAGGAGGTATTTTGCGTTTGGGAAAGTCCGAAGAAAAAAGGATTTTGAATCCGCCTTTTCCTTTTTCCCTTAGAAAAATAACTCAATCAAAATCCAATTATCTACTCTACAAGAACGAAATGCTTGTTATGCCTAATATACTTAGTTTAACCTGTATCTGTTTTAATTCTGTTCTTTATCCGACTAGTTTTTTCTTCGCCAAATTGCCCGAAGCTTATGCCATTTTCAACCCAATCGTGGATGTTATGCCTGTCATACCTGTACTCTTTTTTCTATTAGCCTTTGTTTGGCAAGCTGCTGTAAGTTTTCGATGAAATCTTTACTGCTCTGTCTGCCAAATTGAATGATGTATTCATTCCAAAAAAATTCTAAAAATGGATAAAAGCCGAGAAGTCTTATCTTATATTATGAACCTTCGATTCTAAAATTCAAATTCTTCTACATTGAATGTATAGCTGCAGCAATAAATTTGGATCAGCCTTTCTACCCCCTGCACCTACGTTGAGCAGGTACCTTTAGGTACCCACACAATACCTAACCTAATTTTTGATATTGATAAGAGTGCTTATTAGAAATCAATTCTTGAAAAAAATTGCAAGAATTGATTTTTGCATTTTTAGGTGTCAAAATAAACAAAACCCATCCTAATGGATCTGTGTGGTAAGGAAAAACGGGTAATCTATTCCTTAAAAAAAAAATCTTGGAGATTATGTAATGCTTACTCTCAAACTTTTTGTTTATACAGTAGTGATATTCTTTGTTTCCCTCTTTATCTTTGGATTCTTATCTAATGACCCAGGACGTAATCCTGGGCGTGAGGAGTAAAAATCCAATTTTTTTTGGAATTTTTTCTTACAAATTGGATTTGTTTCGTACATTTATCTATGAGAAAATCCGGGGGTCAGAATTCCTTCCAATTCGAAAGTCCCAAATGATCCGAGGGGGCGGAAAGAGAGGGATTCGAACCCTCGGTACAAAAAAATTGTACAACGGATTAGCAATCCGCCGCTTTAGTCCACTCAGCCATCTCTCCCCGTTCCAAATCGAAAGGTTTCCGTAATATGACAGAGGCAAGAAATAACGATTGCAAAAAATCCTTCCTTTTTCTTTCAAAAGCCCATAAAAATTATATTGCCAATTCCATTTTAGTTATATTCTTTTTTCTTAATGTTAATAAAAAAAAGAAGAAAATTCTTGTTTTTTCTTTCTAAAATTCGATATTGGCTGAGAAACAATCAGATAGATTTTCTCTTCAGCGGGCATTTCCATATAGGACTTGTTATAATAAAACAAGCAGGTTATATAAAAAATAAAAAACTCTTTTTTGATTATTTATCAACAAAGCAAAAAGGATTCTTATCAAACCCCCCATAAAATCAAACCCACCATAAAATTGGAAAGAAATATAAAGTAAGTAGACCTGACTCCTTGAATGATGCCTCTATTCGCTATTCTGATATATAAATTCGATGTAGATGAAATTGTATAAGCGGATTTTTTGTATTTCCTTAGACTTAGACCGCGCAAGGCAAGAATTTTTCGCTATTTACGATTTCATATTCTTGTTACTAGATGTTCTATAGGAATAAGAAAAAATCGCAACTCCTTTCCGCTACACATAAAAATTTATTTCGAAAGTCCATTTTTTTTTTTCAATATCTTTCTTTTTTTTTTCAGAATCCTATTTTTGTTCTTCCACCCATGCAATAGAGAGCGAGTGGGAAAAGAGGGGTTACTTTTATTTTCATTTTTCCCTTAAAGGATAGGCTTTGAAATAGGAGTCATGGAATAATGCTGAATTCAAATGTTTATTTCTATAGTATAAGAAAAACTAATCGAATCAAATTCATGGATTTACCACGACCTCGGTTGTGACCCCATAGATAAAAATGCAAAATTTCTATCTTCGAGACCATTGAAAAAGGGCATTGAACGAGAAAGAAATCGTCCACAGATAATTAAACTATCGTATGCCTTGGAAGTGATATGAGGTGCTCGGAAATGGTTGAAGTAATTGAATAGGAGGATCACTATGACTATAGCCCTTGGTAGAGTTACTAAAGAAGAAAATGATCTATTTGATATTATGGACGACTGGTTACGAAGGGACCGTTTCGTTTTTGTAGGATGGTCCGGCCTATTGCTCTTTCCTTGTGCTTATTTCGCTTTAGGGGGTTGGTTTACAGGGACAACTTTTGTAACTTCTTGGTATACCCATGGATTGGCTAGTTCCTATTTGGAAGGTTGTAATTTCTTAACCGCGGCAGTTTCCACCCCTGCCAATAGTTTAGCACACTCTTTGTTGCTACTATGGGGCCCGGAAGCGCAAGGGGATTTTACTCGTTGGTGTCAATTAGGGGGTCTGTGGACTTTTGTCGCTCTCCATGGGGCTTTTGCACTAATAGGTTTCATGTTACGTCAATTTGAACTTGCTCGGTCTGTTCAATTGCGACCTTATAATGCAATTTCATTCTCTGCTCCAATCGCTGTTTTTGTTTCCGTATTCCTTATTTATCCACTGGGGCAATCTGGTTGGTTCTTTGCGCCGAGTTTTGGCGTAGCAGCGATATTTCGATTCATCCTCTTTTTCCAAGGATTTCATAATTGGACGTTGAACCCATTTCATATGATGGGAGTTGCCGGAGTATTAGGCGCGGCTCTGCTATGCGCTATTCATGGGGCGACCGTAGAAAACACTCTATTCGAGGATGGTGATGGTGCAAATACCTTCCGCGCTTTTAACCCAACTCAAGCTGAAGAAACTTATTCAATGGTCACTGCTAACCGCTTTTGGTCCCAAATCTTTGGTGTTGCTTTTTCCAATAAACGTTGGTTACATTTCTTTATGCTATTTGTACCCGTCACCGGTTTATGGATGAGTGCTATTGGCGTAGTCGGCCTGGCTCTGAACCTACGTGCCTATGACTTCGTTTCCCAGGAAATCCGTGCAGCGGAAGATCCTGAATTTGAGACTTTCTACACCAAAAATATTCTTTTAAACGAGGGTATTCGTGCGTG